TATTAGTCTGGTTACAGCAACATAATTCGATCAAATCGATCAAATCGAGGGTAACTATTCGATTTGATAAGTATATCATGTTACAATTTCGAAATTATGCGGGTCAAATATTTGCTGTTTTTTCATTTATTATCCTTTTACACTATTTAGGCAGAATACCGCTTCCTTATTTTTTGACTGAGGAACTCTCAGAAATTCAAGAAAAGGATGAAATGGATATTGAAATAGATTCGGAAACGGAAAAAACGAAACAAGAACAAAATGAATCCCTCGAAGAAGATCGTTCTTCTGAATCCCTCGAGGAAGAGATGGATGTCGTCGGATTTCAAAAACCTTTTCTAACTACTCTTTTCGATTTTCAACGATGGAATCGTCCATTGCGATATATAAAAAACGATCACTTTGAAAATTTCGTAAGAAATGAAAATTCACAATTTTATTTTCATATATGTCAAAGTGATGGGAAAGAAAGAATATCTTTCACGTATCCACCTAATTTATCTGCTTTTCTTAAAATCATGGAAAAAAAAATGGATCTCTTCACAAGAGATAAAATCTCCTATAATGAATTGTCTAATTCTTGGAGCTCCGCTAATTTCGAAAAAAGAAAGAAACTAAGCAATGAATTTTTAAAAAGGGCAAAAGTTTTAGATAAGGAATTTAATCCTCTGGATGTATTAGAAAACCGAATTCGATTGTGTAATGATGAGAAGAAAAGAAAATACTTACCTAAAATATATGATCCTTTCTTGTATGGACGCTTTCGTGGACAAATCAAAAAAAGCCTTTCACCATCAATTCAAAATGAAACTTACGCAACAAATTCGATTTTGATAAATAAGATTCATGGTATCCTTCTTTCTAGTAATAGTAATTCTTCAGAATTTGAACAGAAAATAGATCCATTTGATATTGATAGAAAATCAGTATTAACTGAAATTGGTTTTTTTTTTAATTTAATCAGTAAATTTTCGGAAAAATCAGTATCAAGTTTGAATTTGGACGGACGTTATTTATTTCCAGAACATGAACACGTAAAAATATATTCCGAAGAAAAAAAAAGAAAAAAAGAATTCTTACTTGACGCAATTAGAACTGATCTGAATGATCAAACAATTTTTAATGAAGAAAGATGTATTGAAATAAATGAAATCCGTAAAAACGTTCCTCGATGGTCATACAACTTAATCGACGAATTGGAGCAACTGACGGAAAGCACATCAAAGGCGGCTCAGATTCGTTCCAGAAACGCGGAACGTATAGTGATTTTTAGTAGTAAACCAAAGGAAGATTTGAATACTCCGAATCTTGAGAAGACTGATGACAATGAGGATATGATTGATGAGGATATGATTGATACGATTGATACGATTGATACGATTGATACGATTGATACGATTGAACCACCTAAACAAGTGGAATTTACTTTACTAAAATATTCACGCGAACCGGATTTTTCCCGAGATCTAATCAAAGGATCTATGCGCGCTCAAAGGCGTAAAACAGTGATTTGGAAACTCTTTCAAAGTTCTCATCCCCATTCCCCTTTTTTTTTGGACAAAATACAAAAATATCCGTTCTTTATGGGTGATCTTTTCTATGATATATCCCAATATTTGAAAGAATATTTCAGGAAACAAGGGACAGACAATTCGGAATTTTTGGCTTTTGAGAAAAGGATACAAGAGGATCAAAAAGAGGAAAAAAAAAACGAGGAGGAAGAAAGACTTAGAGAAATAGAAGAAGCCTGGGAGAACATTCTATATGGTCTAATACTTAGAAGCTTTGTAATAATAACCCAATCTTTTCTTAGAAAATATATTCTATTACCTTCATTGATAATAACGAAAAATATCATTCGTATACTATTATTGCAAAATCCTGAATGGTCAGAAGATTTTAGGGATTGGAAAAAAGAAGTGCATATTAAATGCACTTATCAGGGCATTCCAGTATCCAACAAAGAATTTCCACAAAACTGGGTAACAGAGGGTCTTCAGATCAGGATCTTATCTCCCTTTGTTCTGAAACCCTGGCACAAATCTAAGGTACAATCTACTGAAAAAAAAAAAAGATCCACTAAAAAAAAAAGCGTGGAAAAAAAAAACTTATGGTTTTTAACAGCTTGTGGAACACAAATAGAATCGTACCTTGATAATTATATCCCCAATCCTTTTTCATTTTTGGGTCCAATTTTTAAAAAAATAAAAAAACAATTGAAAAGAGATTTGAAAAATCGTTTTTTTCTAGTTATACCCATTTTAAATGAAAGAAAAAAGGAGTTTCTAACTATCTTAAAAGAAATAGGAAAATGGAAATGGAACATCAAAAGTATTCTATTTAGATTCCAAAATAGATATGAATTGAGTGAAAGCAAAAAAAATTCAACAATCAGTAAGAATAATCCAATGATTTACGAATCGCCTGCTCTAATTCAATCTAGGAATTGGATAAATTCTTCATTCACAGAAAAAAGGATAAGAGATCTTAATCTTAAAACAATGATAATTAACAAGCAAGTAGAAAGAATGAACCAAGAAAAAAACAGGGAGGTTATAACTTCGGAGAAAAATTTGAATTCGAACAGAACAGTTTATGCAAATTTTACATTCTATGAAATGGAGTCTGATCCTATATTCGAATTACAAAAAAATATTTTTCTAATATTCTTTGGGTCTGATCCTAGATTAGAATTACTAAAAAATATTTTTCGAATATTCCGAAAAATAAATGTTCGATTAACCCGTAAATCGTATTCTTATTTAAAAATTTTCATGGAAAAAAGATCCATGGATATCCTTTTATGGGTCATTCGTATTCCTAGGATCAATGTACAACTTTTTCTTGAATCAACAAAAAAAAGTGTAAATAAATCCATTTCCAAGAAAAAAACAAATGCAGAAAGAATTGATAAAACAAATCCAAGTATAATTCCATTTATGTCAATTATACAGAAATCTTGTAATATTACGAATACGAATTCACAGAATTCTTGTGACGTATCTTCTTTGTCACAAGCATATGTATTTTTTAAATTATCACAAACCCCAGTTAGTAACGTATATAACTATAAGTTAAGACCTATTTTGGAATCTCATGAAAGATCTTTTTTTCTTAAGAATGAAATAAAGGATTATTTTTTTAGAATACAAGGAAAAGGGATATTTAATTCCAAATTTAGACATAAGAACCTTTCTGTTTCTATAATGACTCAATGGACAAATTGGTTAAAGACTCATTATCAATATGATTTACCTGAGAGCAGCTGGTCGAGATTAGTACCACAAAACTGGAGAAATAGAATCAATGAACATCGTGTGGCTCAAAATAAAGATTTAATCGAATATGATTCAGATGAAAATGAAAAAACCCCATTAATTCTTTACAAAAAAGAACAACTAGACCCAGACTTATTAGAATTAAAAAAAAAAATTAAAAAACAATATAGATATGATCTTTTGTCATATAAATATATAAATTATGCAGAGAAGCAAAAATCATATATTTATGGATATAGATCACCATTCCAAGCAAACAAAAACCAAGCAATTTCTTATAATGACAACACACGCAAAAAAGAATTTTTGGATATAACGGGCGATATCTCTATCCAAAATTATATAGCAGAAGATGTTCTTCTAGATAGGGAAAAAATTTTAGATAGGGAAAAAAATTTGGATAGAAAGTATTTTGATTGGAAGGTAATGGATGTAAAAATACAAAATCATTCGATATCGAATCCGAAATTTGGGTTCTTTTCGAAATTTTCGAAATTTTGTAATGCATATATGAAGAATCCTTGGATCATGCCAATCAAATCTCTTTTTTTACCTTTTTATGGAAATGAATTTGATAAAAAAAATGGAGCAGAAGAAGAATATGCAAGTCAAATAGATCTACAACCATCTCTCTCAAACAATAATGAGAATACTATGGATCTAAATCTATACAGGAATGATCTAAAGGGAGAGCGGAATTTCTTACTAGAAAAATATTTGGGTTTTAATTTGAACTCTCATAGTTTCCTACAAGAAACAATAATGAATAATATCCAACTTTTCTGTCTCCTGATTAGATTGAAAAATCTAAAAAAATTTTTTATAATCTCGATTCAAAAGGGAGAACTAAATCTAGATATTATGGCAATTCAGAATCATACGGATTTCACTCTTACAGGATTTAAGGACCAGTCAGAATTGAGTGAAAAACAAATATTTTTTATTGAGCCTGTTCGCTTGTCTAGAAAAAATTATGAACAATTTTTTATGTATCAAACCATAAGCCTATCGTTGATTCATAAGAACAAGCGCAAAATTTTTCAAAGAAAGCCAGAAAAAAGTCGTCTTGATAAAAATCATTATGATTTGCTTGTTCCCGAAAATATTCTGTCCAGTCGACGCCGTAGAGAATTGAGAATTCTAATGTGTTTCAATGCTAGAAATGCTGTCCATAGAAACACAATAAATGACAATGAGAGTCAAATAAATAATTCCTGTCAAGTTTTGGCTAAAAGGAAAGATCTTGATAGAGAAACAAAAAAACTAATGAATTCCAAATTCTTTCTTTGGCCAAATTATCGATTAGAGGATTTAGCTTGTCTAAATCGCTATTGGTTTGATACCCATAATGGAAGCCGCTTCAGTCTATTAAGGATACATATGTATCCGCGATTGAAAGATCGATAATCCTCTCATTTATCTTCTTCTCGTAACATCTATAGATATGAGAAAATATATATATAAATTAAAATATTTATAAATATTTTAATTTATATATATATATTATTTATATAATAATATAAAATAAATGTGCACAGGCATTGTGGTATTGATACTAATTCAATGATGTATCCATTAGATAGAAAAATGAATCCAAAAAATCGGCTTATTTTTTGGAAGTATACAATAGAATTTTTTACTTTGTGAATCCATAAATATACTATTTTTTTACCTATTCATAAATATAGTATTTTTATATCTATTTGAATTGCTTAATAATAATAATGAATTTGATTTGAAAAAAAAAAAAATTCAGAATTGTATTGTTAAGTAAATTAAGATCCTTTTATATACAAAATTCAAAATTAGTGTCATTACTATTACCGATCAATAAAAATATCTATCAAAAACAAAAAGGAGGGGAAGAGGAAAGCTTTCATTTTATGATAAAAAATTCATTTATACCTGTTATTTCACAAAAAAAAGAAGAAGAAGAAAACCCTGGATCAGTTGAATTTCAAGTAATCAATTTCACTAATAAGATACGAAGACTTACTTCACATTTTGAATTACATCGAAAAGACTTTTTATCTCAAAGAGGTTTACGTAAAATTCTGGGAAAACGACAACGACTACTGGCTTATTTGGCAAAGAAAAATAGAATACGTTATAAAAAATTAATAAATCAGTTGGATATTCGGGAGTCCCAAATTCGTTAATTTCAAGAGTCATTTTCAATTATTCGATTTATTAGATCCTGAATTTGGATGAACTTTTTTTTAACGATTCATGGAAGAATGAATCGAGGAAAAACCTATGAATGTCCCAGCTACAAGAAAAGACCTCATGATAGTCAATATGGGGCCCCACCACCCATCCATGCATGGTGTTCTTCGACTTATTGTGACTCTGGATGGTGAAGATGTTATTGATTGTGAACCAATATTGGGTTATTTACACAGAGGGATGGAAAAAATTGCGGAAAACAGAACAATTATACAATATCTGCCTTATGTAACACGTTGGGATTATTTAGCTACTATGTTCACAGAAGCAATAACCGTAAATGGACCGGAACAATTGGGAAATATTCAAGTACCTAAAAGAGCCAGCTATATCCGAGTAATTATGTTGGAGTTAAGTCGTATAGCTTCTCATCTACTATGGCTGGGACCTTTTATGGCAGATATTGGTGCACAAACTCCTTTTTTCTATATTTTTAGAGAAAGAGAATTAATATATGATCTATTTGAAGCTGCGACAGGTATGAGAATGATGCATAATTTTTTTCGTATCGGGGGAGTAGCGGCTGATCTACCTCATGGTTGGATAGATAAATGTTTGGATTTCTGCAATTATTTTTTAACAAGGGTTGTTGAATATCAAAACCTTATTACGCGAAATCCAATTTTTTTAGAACGGGTTGAGGGAGTAGGTATTGTTGGTAGAGAGGAAGTAATAAATTGGGGTTTATCAGGACCTATGCTTCGGGCTTCCGGAATACAATGGGATCTACGTAACGTTGATAATTATGAATGTTACGAAGAATTTGATTGGGAAGTTCAATGGCAAAAAGAAGGAGATTCATTAGCTCGTTATTTAGTTCGAATTGGTGAAATGGTGGAATCCATAAAAATAATTCAACAGGCTTTGGAAGGAATTCCCGGGGGGCCATATGAAAATTTAGAAATCCGCTGCTTTGATAGAGAAAAGGAGCCAAAATGGAATGATTTTGAATATCGATTCATTGGTAAAAAATCGTCTCCGACTTTTGAATTGCCGAAACAAGAACTTTATGTAAGAGTTGAGGCCCCCAAGGGCGAATTAGGAATTTTTCTAATAGGAGATCAGAATGGTTTTCCTTGGAGATGGAAAATTCGTCCACCAGGTTTTATCAATTTGCAAATTCTTCCTCAATTAGTTAAAAGAATGAAATTGGCTGATATTATGACAATACTAGGTAGCATAGATATCATTATGGGAGAAATTGATCGTTGAAATGATAATTGATACAACGAAAGTCCAAGATATCAATTCTTTTTCCGGATTGGAATCTTTAAAAGGGGTCTATGGAATTCTATGGGTACTTGTACCTATTTTGATTCTTCTATTGGGAATCACAATAAGTGTACTAGCAATTGTATGGTTAGAAAGAGAAATATCTGCAGGGATACAACAGCGTATTGGACCTGAATATGCTGGTCCTTTTGGAGTTCTTCAAGCTCTAGCAGACGGAACAAAACTACTTTTCAAAGAGAATCTTATTCCATCTAGGGGAGATATTCGTTTATTCAGTATCGGACCATCTATATCAGTCATATCAATCCTACTAAGCTATTCAGTAATTCCCTTTGGCTATCACTTTGTTTTATCTGATTTCAATATAGGTGTTTTTTTATGGATTGCTATTTCGAGTATTGCTCCCATTGGACTTCTTATGTCAGGTTATGGGTCAAATAATAAATATTCCTTTTTGGGTGGTCTACGAGCTGCTGCTCAATCGATTAGTTATGAAATACCATTAACTCTATGTGTCTTATCAATATCTCTACGTGCGATTCGTTGAAACAGAAAAAGCTATTCGATGCTATTGCTATGCTCCTCTCTTTATAGTACTATATAAATTAAAAAGGGAGTCGAATTAATTGAATAGATACTTTCATTATCTTAATTTTATTTTTAACAATTAATTCGGATTGAAGAACTAAATCAGATAGTTATATGAGTGAAATAAAACAGCTTCTATTGAATATCCTATCTATTAACTATAAGGAATATAGTTAATAGATAGTATGATGATTTTAAATGGCAGTCAAAATTTGGAGTCTCATTTTCTATGTATAAGAATGCAGTCAAATAAAATTATAAACAGAAGAGGCCATTTAACCCAAGATTGGATAATTAGTCATCCTGTTTTGAAGCGGGCTCAAAAGACCAACCTTATTGAGTTTTAGTTACCATTTGTATGAATTATCATAGATGTATTAACATAAATAAGGGGGTTACTAAAAAAGGAGTGGATGGTTAGAAACACCAAGATACACAAAGGATTAGTAACGCAGATTTGGTAAATTATCCAAAAGAGAAGTTACGCATAATAGAAAAAGAATACTAATTGGGGCTTTAAATTGGTAGAAAAAATCAAGCAATACTCCCCACAACTCCGATCCAGAGTATGCTTCCATCCACTGATTAAATGAATTACTATCAGGAACGAACAAATCCTTTAAAATTTTGGGAGTCCCTTTTTCATAGCACAAAAAAGAAGAATAGGAACGAAAAAAACAAAAGAAATCAAAAACGAAAAGGAGATCGCTTTTTTGTTTTTGATTTCTTATATCCATATTACTGGAGAGAAAGTGGGGAATTCTTTTTCGTAATTGAAAATGATGAGGGTTATTGATAATTCTAAAAGAGTATTTTATGGAAGAATTCAGTTATTACTCAACAAATTAAAATTTTTATTTTTAAGGGATGAGATCAATTCAGAAGTACCTTTTGTATCTTTTATTAAAATGGATTTCTATTTCCTTAGTTAATTATTTATTAGAACAGACAGAATTGAATTGGTCTAATTCAGAACCGTCCGATAGATTCAAATCTTATCTATCTTAGGGATCTATCAATAGATAAAAAATCGGCCCGGTCCTTAGATTTACTTAAGGCTTTCCAGGAGCCGTATGAGGTGAAAATCTCATGTACGGTTCTGTAATAGAGATGATAACAGTAATGTTATCACCGACTAGGATTATCTAACAGTTTAAGTACAGTTGATATAGTTGATGCACAATCCAAATATGGTTTTTGGGGATGGAATTTGTGGCGTCAACCTATGGGTTTCATCGTTTTTCTAATTTCTTCGCTAGCGGAATGTGAAAGATTACCTTTTGATTTACCAGAAGCGGAAGAAGAATTAGTAGCGGGTTATCAAACAGAATATTCGGGTATCAAATTTGGTTTATTTTACGTTGCTTCCTATTTAAACCTATTAATTTCTTCATTATTTGTAACAGTTCTTTACTTGGGCGGTTCAAATATCTCTATTCCGTACATATTCGTTTCTGAGTTTTTTGAAATCCATAAAACATATGGAGTTTTTGGAACTACAATTGATCTCTTTATTACATTAGCTAAAACTTATTTTTTCTTATTCCTTTCTATCATAACAAGATGGGCTTTGCCTAGGCTAAGAATGGATCAATTATTAAATCTTGGATGGAAATTTCTTTTACCTATTTCTCTCGGTAATCTATTATTAACAACTTCATCTCAATTGGTTTCACTATAAAAGATTGATCTTCTATATTCATTACTTGTCTCAAATAAGAGAAAGAAATAAAACAAAAATATTCATAGATATTTACGATATGTTCCTTATGGTAACTGGGTTCATGAATTATGGTCAACAAACAGTCCGAGCTGCAAGGTATATTGGTCAAAGTTTCATGATTATCTTATCTCACGCAAATCGTTTACCTGTAACTATTCAATATCCTTATGAAAAATTAATCACATCGGAACGTTTCCGTGGTCGAATCCATTTTGAATTTGATAAATGCATTGCTTGTGAAGTATGTGTCCGTGTATGTCCTATAGATTTACCCGTTGTTGATTGGAAAATGGAAACGGATATTCGAAAGAAACGATTGCTTAATTACAGTATTGATTTCGGAATCTGTATTTTTTGTGGTAACTGTATTGAGTATTGTCCAACAAATTGTTTATCAATGACGGAAGAATATGAACTTTCGACTTATGATCGTCACGAATTGAATTATAATCAAATTGCTTTGGGCCGTTTACCAATGTCAGTAATTGATGATTATACAATTCGAACAATTCAAATAAATAAATCAAATTCTTATAAAAAAATCATATAAATCCAATTATATTCTAGATTATTCTATTCTATATAGAAATCCATATAATATATGTATAAATAATATAAATAGAATTTGGATAATTTAAAAAAATGAAAAATGAAAAAAAATTGGATTAATTAGATTATATATCAGATTCGAAATATTCCATATTATAGATTATCCAAATATATTCTTAAATCGATAAATAAATATATATTATCGAAATTTTAACTATTTAATAGTTAAAATATTAACTATTATATATGTTATATATACTTTTATACCTTCGTTTTAGTATAGTTTCAAACTACTCTTTCGTATCAAAACTGGAATGACATTGATTATATAACTGTACCTATATCCATTCAAACTCCTTAGGATTCTTTTTTTTTCAATGCATAATTAAGTATATCCATTTTTTTCCTGGTCATATCAATAAGGTCATGAAATTTCTATTTCTTTGTCTTTTTTTTTACATATAATGGACTTGCCTGAAACGTTACATGATTTTCTTTTAGTCTTTCTGGGATCGGGTCTTGTATTAGGAAGTCTAGGGGTAGTATTACTTCCCAACCCAATTTTTTCTGCTTTTTCGTTGGGACTGGTTCTTGTTTGTATATCTTTATTCTATATTTTATCAAACTCACATTTTGTAGCTGCTTCGCAGCTACTTATTTACGTGGGAGCTATTAACATTTTAATAATATTTGCTGTGATGTTCATGAATAGTTCAGAATATTACCATGATTTTCATCTTTGGACCGTTGGGGATGGAATTACTTTGCTGGTTTGTACAAGTATTTTTGTTTCACTAATAACTACTATTCCGGATACATCATGGTATGGAATTATTTGGACTACAAGACCAAATCAGATTATTGAGCAAGATTTGATAAGTACTAGTCAACAAATTGGAATTCATTTATCAACAGATTTTTTTCTTCCATTTGAACTCATTTCAATAATTCTTTTAGTTGCTTTGATAGGTGCAATTGTCATAGCTCGCCAGTAGGAAATCTTGCGAGAACTAGCAATATAAATCCAGATTCCATTTTCTCACATTTCTTTCTGTTGAATTCTATGTGAAGTGAAAGAGTTTTTATATAGAAACTCTTTTTTTATTGCCAATATATTCTTTTGTTTGTTATATTCTTTAGTCAATCGAATCTCTTGAATTGTTGTTCATATTGAAATGAATCCAAATTGATAAGGAGCTGGTCAATGATGCTCGAACATGTACTTGTTTTGAGTGCCTATTTATTTTCTATTGGGATCTATGGATTAATCACGAGCCGAAATATGGTTAGAGCCCTGATGTGTCTTGAACTTATACTGAATGCAGTTAATATAAATCTCGTAACTTTTTCTGATTTTTTTGATAATCGCCAATTAAAAGGAAATATTTTTTCCATTTTTGTTATAGCTATTGCAGCCGCTGAAGCAGCTATCGGACTGGCTATTGTTTCTTCCATTTCTCGTAACAGAAAATCAACCCGTATTAATCAATCGAATTTGTTGAATAAATAGCATTAATCATAATTCAAAAAAAGTAGAATTTGGAATAATGTACTATTTATCAATTCAAATTAGGATGTATACTACACAACGTATGATCATATTTACGTTTGCGAAATCATAAGAAATCAAAGTATCCTGGTCCTCTTCTTTTCGTTCTTCGAAATTTAATTTATTTAAACGTTTATTTTGATTAGCAAAATTCTGACAAATCATTGATTCATCTGGTGTATAAATATATGATTCATTTACGAGTTTACTAGATCGATAATATTCATTTTTGATGTTCAAAAATTACTATAGATACAATGTCTCATTCAGTAAAGATTTATGATACATGTATAGGATGTACTCAATGTGTCCGAGCCTGTCCCACAGATGTATTAGAAATGATACCTTGGGATGGATGTAAAGCTAAGCAAATAGCTTCTGCCCCAAGAACAGAGGACTGTGTTGGTTGTAAGAGGTGTGAGTCCGCCTGTCCGACGGATTTCTTAAGTGTTCGGGTTTATTTATGGCATGAAACAACTCGAAGTATGGGTCTAGGTTATTGATACGTTTCAAAAAACACCACACGAATACGTTTTTTTACTGGCAAAAGCCCGCGCTCAAAATAAAATAGAAATTTGTTTTCTATTTTATTTTGAGCGCGGGCTTTTCTGGCCCAAGTGTATCTTATTTTTATCACGAATTATTTTCCTTGGTTAACAATAGTTGTAGTTTTGCCAATAGCCGGGGGTTCCTTAATCTTCTTATTTCCTCATAGGGGAAATAAGGTAATTAGGTGGTATAGCATTTGTATATGCTTAATCGATCTCCTTCTAACAACCTATGCATTTTGTTATCATTTCCAATTGGATGATCCACTAATCCAACTGACGGAGAATTATAAATGGATCCATTTTTTTGATTTTTACTGGAGATTGGGAATAGATGGACTCTCTATAGGACCTATTTTACTGACGGGATTTATCACCACTTTAGCCACGTTAGCGGCTCAGCCGGTTACTCGAGAATACAAATTATTCTATTTCCTGATGTTAGCAATGTATAGTGGTCAAATAGGACTATTTGCGTCTCGAGACATTTTACTTTTTTTCATCATGTGGGAATTGGAATTAATTCCCGTTTATCTACTTTTATCCATGTGGGGAGGGAAGAAACGTTTGTATTCGGCTACAAAGTTTATTTTGTACACTGCGGGAAGTTCTATTTTTTTATTAATGGGAATTCTGGGTATTGGTTTATATGGTTCGAATGAACCAACATTAAATTTGGAAACATTAACTAATCAATCGTATCCCGTGGCCCTAGAAAGAATATTCTATATGGGATTTCTTATTGCTTTTGCTGTCAAATCGCCGATTATACCCTTACATACATGGTTACCAGATACCCACGGAGAGGCACATTACAGCACTTGTATGCTTTTAGCCGGAATCTTATTAAAAATGGGAGCGTATGGGTTGGTTCGAATTAATATGGAATTATTTTCCCACGCTCATTCCATATTTTGTCCCTGGTTAATGATATTAGGTTCTATTCAAATAATCTATGCCGCTTCAACATCTTTTGGTCAACGTAATTTAAAAAAAAGAATAGCTTATTCCTCGGTATCTCATATGGGTTTCCTTATTCTAGGAATTGGTTCTCTAAGTGATACTGGGCTCAACGGGGCCATTTTACAAATAATATCTCATGGATTTATTGGTGCTGCGCTTTTTTTCTTGGCAGGAACTAGTTATGATAGACTACGTCTTCTTTCTCTTGACGAAATGGGTGGGATGGCTATCCCAATGCCAAAAATATTCACGATTTTTACTATCTTATCGATGGCTTCTCTTGCATTGCCGGGCATGAGCGGTTTTGTTGCAGAATTGATAGTTTTTTTTGGAATAATTACTAGTCCAAAATATCTTTTAACGATGAAAATACTAATTACTTTTGTAACAGCAATTGGAATGATATTAACTCCTATTTATTTATTATCTATGTTACGGCAGATGTTCTATGGATACAAGTTTTTTAATACACCAAACTCTTATTTTTTTGATTCTGGGCCGAGAGAGTTATTTATTTCGATTTCTATCCTTATACCCGTAATAGGTATTGGTATTTATCCGGATTTCATTTTCTCATTTTCGGTTGAGAAGGTTGAAGCTATTCTATCTAATTTTGGATAGATCGTTTTCATGAATAAAACCAATAAATCAAAAAGAGAAAAAACCCTTTAGTACAATGAAAAAAAGATTTTTCCATTAGATTCACTTGAAAAAAAAGGGATTGTAATCAAATATGTTTGTTGTTTCTGAAAACCCCTTGAATCATTACATTACTTGATTTAAAGGATTCTCGACGATTTTTTGGAAGTTTAAAATATGGAAAGCATATATATGCTTTCCATATTTTTATTTAGAGGGTTCTTTACTCATTTGAATTCAATTAGATGTAAATGAACCATAACTATGTAGTCCGATTCCTAATAGATTGATCCCCAAATAACATATCCAAATTATAAGAAATCCTATCGAGGCCACTATTGAAGAATTTATCCCTTCCCATTTTTTATTTTTTCTAGTATGTAAAAAAAGAGCGAATATGGTCCAAGTAATCAAGGCCCAAGTTTCCTTTGGATCCCAATTCCAATATGATCCCCATGCCTCATTAGCCCATACTGCTCCTGAAAGAATACCTATAGTTAAAAAGAGAAAACCGAGACTAATAATACGATAACCCCAACGATCCAATTGTTGAATAAATTGAGACCTGTAATAATTTTTAGAAGAAGAAAAAGAAGTTTTTGGTAAAACATTGTTTCTTTCATTCATATTCATGTATTTGATTTCAGCAAAATCAAATTCTTTATTTAAAGAATCCAAATTCTTGGTAAAAGAAAGAATTTGGATCACTTCTTGAAACGTAATAACTAAAATACCCACGGATAATAACGATCCACATAAAAGAGCCGCATAGCCCAATATCATCATACTTACGTGCATCATTAGCCAATGGGATTGTAGCGCGGGTACTAATATTATGGATTGATGCATTTTGGTTAAAAGACCCGAAGTAGCAAAGCCTTGGGTAAAAATAACACTTGGTGCTAGTATTGTACTTAAAAGGTTTTTATCCTTTTTAAAACACGGAAGTATATGAAAAATAGAAAAACCCCATGAAAGAAAGATTAAGGATTCATATAAATCACTAAATGGTAAATGGCCCGAAAAAAACCAACGAGTAATTAACAATCCCGTTACACAGAAAAAAGTTATTGTCATGGCTTTTTTGGACAAATCATATAATCCGACTATTTCATTGACTAATAAGGTTATCAAATGAATTGAAATAACAATTGATATGACCGAAAACGATATATGAGTTAATATATGCTCTAAAGTTAAAAATATCATATCTATAATGAAAATAAATATCTATAATGAAAATAAAAAAGGTATGAATACTAGGAATAGAAATCTTGAATTGAATTCATTATAGGACTTATTCTAATATAGGATACGATGCCATGCCGCCACTCGGACTCGAACCGAGATGCTCTAGCACTGCTTCCTAAGAGCAGCGTGTCTACCAATTTCACCATAGCGGCTTACTCGAAATCATAATAACCGATTCAGTAGTCAATCGTCGAGATTGACAGAATTAATTAACGTCCAAATATTTATATTTATTTAGTACACTTGTTTACGAAAACGAACGAAATATTCAACAATTTCAAGAATTCAATTCGAATTCTTCTAATTCTATAGAAATATGGATTTTAATAAAAAAATTTTTTATTTGGATTTAATTTATTCAAATATAGAAATATATATATAGAAAAAATGAATAGTAACGATAAATTACTATTAACAATAAGTCTAGTAATTTATTATAATTCAAAAAATAAATGATAATAATAAAATGGAATGTTTCAATTTCAATACGAAGTTGTATTCTTGTTTTTTTCATTTCGAGTGTTAGTTTTCAAATTGAACACAACATTCAAAAAATTTGAGATTCTATATTTAGAATATATTCTATATATAGAATATATTCTAAATATATGGTCCATATTCTAGATTACTAATTAGTAAATATTCTTTATTCGTATAAAATTAGTATTAAAGAATACTCTTTGAATCGAGCTAATTCGGATTATTCCAACATTTTTATTTGTTACAAATAAAACTTTTTGAGTTCCCTGTAAAAATGGATTGAGCTAATGAAAAGGCTTTCAATGCTGTCCAATATGCTTTTTTTTTCCAAAAATTCTTCCGAATTTTTTTTTTTGATCTAGAAGTACGCTTTTTTGGAACTGCCATTCAACTAGGATAGTTTTTTCATTGCTATAGTTCGATGTGAAAGACATTTCTTCTGTAAATGAAAACGAATTATTCTTTAATTAGCCATATGTCTTATCTATCTGAATTCCCTCTTTTTTTTTTCTATCTAAAGTAAAAACATTGAATATTAGAAACCTTTTCCAAATTTTTCCAAACATAGAAAACATAGATATATATAGATCTCTTTTTCTTTTTATTGTAATGGAAAATAAGAAATTAGTTCGTTTTTGAACTAATGTTTCTGAATCCGAAAAAATTATTTTATTGGGTCATGTCATATGAATTGTTTTTTCGGATTCATATCCAAATAAGCGAATGGTCGCAGTTTTAGTGTAATTATTTACCCTCACTCTATACATAATAATTTTTTTTTACTAGGAATTTGGTTATGGGTCTATTTTGACTTTGTACTTTGCAATAATATTGGAAATATTGCGCAAAGATTTAGAATAATTAAAAATATAAAATTCGATTTATATATCCACTTTTTTATTAACCGAAACCTTTACAAAAGAGATAAAACAAACGAATAAGAAACAAAATTCATTAAGAATCCAAATATTTTTTATTCTTTATTTTTTTTGTATGGAATATACACATCAATCTTCATGGATCATACCTTTCATCCCACTTCCAGTTCCTATTTTAATAGGGGTAGGACTTCTACTTTTTCCCACGGCAACAAAAAATCTTCGCCGTATATGGGCTTTTCCTAGTATTTTATTGTTAATGATAGTTATGATTTTTTCGATCGATTTATCTATTCATCAAATCAAGAACAGTTCTATCTATCAATCTGTATGGTCTTGGACTATCAATAATGATCTTTCTTTAGAGTTTGGCTACTTGATCGATTCACTTACTTCTATTATGTCGATCTTAATCACTACTGTTGGTATTCTGGTTCTTATTTATAGTGATAATTATATGTCTCATGATCAAGGATATTTGAGATTTTTTACTTACCTGAGTTTTTTTAATACTTCAATGTTGGGATTAGTTACTAGTTCAAATTTCATACAAGTTTATATTTTTTGGGAATTGGTTGGAATGTGTTCTTATCTATTAATAGGTTTTTGGTTCACCCGTCCTATTGCGGCAAATGCTTGTCAAAAAGCGTTTGTAACGAATCGTGTAGGGGATTTTGGTTTATTATTAGGAATTTTAGGTCTTTATTGGATAACGGGTAGTTTGGAATTTCGGGATTTATTTCAAATATTCAATAACTTGATTTATAAGAATGAAGTGAATCTTTTTTTTGTGACTTTGTGTGCTCTCTTGTTATTTTGCGGCTCAGTTGCGAAATCCGCCCAATTCCCTCTTCATGTATGGTTACCGGATGCTATGGAGGGACCTACTCCTATTTCTGCTCTTATTCATGCTGCTACCATGGTAGCAGCAGGGATTTTTCTTGTAGCTCGACTTCTTCCTCTTTTCATAGTTATACCCTCCATAATGAGTGGAATAGCTTTTATAGGTATACTAACAGTAGTATTCGGGGCAACTTTAGCTATTGCTCAAAAAGATATTAAGAAAAATTTGGCCTATTCTACAATGTCTCAATTGGGTTATATGATGTTAGCTTTAGGTATGGGCTCTTATCGAGCCGCTTTATTTCATTTGATTACTCATGCTTATTCAAAAGCATTGTTGTTTTTAGGATCTGGATCCATTATTCATTCCATGGAAGCAATTGTTGGATATTCTCCAGAGAAAAGTCAAAATATAGTTCTTATGGGCGGTTTAAGAAAACATGCGCCAATTACAAAAACCTCTTTTTTAATAGGTACCCTTTCTCTTTGTGGTATTCCACCTTTTGCTTGTTTTTGGTCCAAGGATGAGATTCTTAATGATAGTTGGTTGTATTCACCAATTTTCGCAATAATAGCTTGTTCCACAGCAGGATTAACCGCCTTTTATATGTTTCGAATCTATTTACTTGTTTTTGAAGGATATTTAAACGTTCATTTTCAAAATTTCAATGGAAAGAAAAATAGTTCATTCTATTCAATATCGTTATGGGGCAAAGAAGAAAAAAAAAATTTAAAAAAGAAAATTCATTTAGTAGCTTTATTAACAATGAATAATAATGAAAGGACTTCTTTTTTTCGCAAGAGGGAATATTCACATCGAATTAATCGAAATGTCAAAAGCATAACACGTCTTTTTTTTGATAGTACCTATTTTGGTACTAAAAACATTCCCTTTTTTTATCCTCATGAATCAGACAATACTATGCTATTTTCTATGCTTATATTAGTATTATTTACTTTCTTCATTGGGTCCATTGGAATTTCTTTCAGCCAAGAAGGAATGGATTTGGATATATTATCCAAATTGTTAATTCCGTCTATAGACCTTTTACATCCAAATTCAAAGAATTCTATGGATTGGTATGAATTTTTTACAAATGCCACTTTTTCGGTGAGTATAGCTTTTTTCGGAATATTAATAGCGTCTTTTTTCTATAAACCCGTTTTTTCTTCTTTACAAAATTTGAACTTATTTAATTTATTTCAAAAAAGTGTTCCTCAAAAAATGATTGCTGATAAAATAATCAATGTTATATATGATTGGTCATATAATCGTGGTTATATAGATGCTTTTTTTGAAGTATCTTTAATTGCGAGTGTAAGAAAGTTAGCTAAATTCCATTCTTTTTTTGATAGACAAGTAATTGATGGAATCCCCAATGGAGTTGGTATTTCAAGTTTTTTTATGGGAGAAGTTATCAAATATGTGGGGGGTGGACGAATTTCTTCTTATATTTTCTTTTTTTTATTAATATTTTTAGTAATTTGTTATTATATATTTATATAGTGTAATATTCCAGTTAAATTGGGGTTATTCGCTAAGAATTAAGATAGAGTAGTTTATGAATGTCTCATCTGAAAAGCTTCCTTGACTATTTGGGTAGATCAAGAAAACAGCAGTAGCAGCTGCAGCTGCAAATTCTTTTCTCTTTTTCCTTTTTGTTTTAAGAGATTAGATATTCGAAATTATCTTGGCTTTTTTTCTTATCTCGATTTAATAGATTTATG